TTCATAAAATTGTTCCATAATATGGAAAATACATATATGTTCAATCCCATTCGTAAGTAGATACCATTTCTTAATGGTCCAATTATTCATTCAATTACGAAAAACCCCTCCTTTGTGAGCACCTTCATTTGGTTCCTTGGGCCTTAAGGGAAAAGGTCCTTAAGAAGAACTAGAAAGCTCTCCAGGAGGGGGGTTTGAACCTAAAACATCTAGAACAGATCTGAGATATGAAAGAATTAAGTATACCTACAAAAAGGACTGATCCGATCCATAATGATACACCCGAAAATACAACATTTTTGCTACTTGACCAACCATCAGGAGAGGCAAGTGCAACAGGTACACCAATCACTAGTAAAAATGAAATAGCAATTAATGCAAACACAGCCGATTGGAAAGCAATAGTCATGGTTGTGATCTTACAAGTTCCCAACAGATTAAATAGACTATACCATCCGATCCCCAATTTTCAATTCTGATAAAATGCACTACGAAAAGGATTTGACCAGAAATTGATCGAGCTTTTCAATTTTTTTTTTTTTTTTTCAAAATTATATTTGAGTGTGAGAGGAGAGGGAAATTCGTTTCTTTTTTCCATTCCAGATGATCATGAGAAATAATCATATGTCACAACAGGTATGTTTGGTCTCGGCTCTTATGCTTATAGTTAGGTATTATCTGAAGGGGTAGAATAGAAGTTGTCTCCAGGAGAGATGGCCGAGTGGTTGATGGCTCCGGTCTTGAAAACCGGTATAGTAAAAAAACTATCGAGGGTTCGAATCCCTCTCTCTCCTGTTTTTTTTTTTTCAACAATCACATTTATTAGTCCGGTCCAATAAAAAGAAAAGAGAATAGCTCGGCTGGATATAGCCGAGCTACAAGGATCCAGTTGGAAAGAGAGTATTTTCAAATACTCCTATCTCGCCGATATGGGAGATGGATGTAATTCAATTGAATCGATTTCTCTTCCATCTGGTTCGATCTCTTGTTTTAGTTAAGAGGAGTCATGGAAAGGACAGGTTCGAAATCACGATCAATTCCTTTCTCAAATCCTGCTGCAGCTGCACGAGCCCTTCCCGCATGCCACAAATGACCTACGAATAAGAAAAATCCTAAAACAAAATGGGAGGTAGATAACCAACTTCGGGGAGAGACAAAATTCACCGCATTGATTTCGGTAGCTACACCACCCACAGAATTTGAAGAACCTAAAGGAGCATGAGTCATATATTCTGCCGAACGTCGTTCCTGCCAAGGCTGTATGTCCTTTCTCAACTTGCTCAGGTCCAAACCATTAGGGCCCCTTAGGGGTTCCAACCAGGGAGCACGTAGATCCCAAAAACGCATCGTTTCCCCTCCAAAGATAATTTCTCCAGTCGGAGAACGCATAAGGTATTTACCTAAACCAGTAGGTCCTTGGGCAGACCCCACACTAGCTCCAAGACGTTGGTCTCTAACTAGAAAAGTAAACGCTTGAGCTTGAGAGGCTTCTGGGCCGGTGGGCCCATAGAATTCACTGGGATAAGCTGTGTTGTTGAACCAAACAAAACAACAAGCAATAAAACCAAAGAGAGATAGAGCCGCTAAACTATAGGACAAATAAGCTTCTCCGGACCATACGAATGCACGGCGAGCCCATGCAAAAGGTTTGGTTAAGATATGCCAGATACCACCGAAGATACAAATGGAACCTAACCATACATGTCCTCCAATTATATCTTCTAGATTGTCCACGCTAACGATCCATCCCTCTCCTCCGAAAGGAGATTTCAGTAAATAACCAAATATAACACTTGGGTTAAGAGTCGGGTTCGTAATTTTTCTTACATCTCCACCGCCAGGAGCCCAGGTATCATATACACCTCCAAAATACAAAGCCTTGAGCACTGGAAGAAAAGCACCAACACCTAGCAAGATTAGGTGAATACCCAAAATTGTGGTCATTTTGTTTCTATCTTTCCATACATAGCCAAAGAATGGAAAAGATTCTTCTAAAGTTTCGGGTCCTATAAGTGCATGATAAATACCACCAAAACCTAAAACCGCAGAAGAAATTAAGTGAAGTACCCCAGATACAAAATATGGAAAAGTGTCCACGATTTCCCCACCAGGACCGACTCCCCATCCTAGAGTAGCTAGATGGGGAAGTAAAATCAATCCTTGTTCATACATAGGCTTTTCCGGTACGAAATGAGCCACTTCGAATAGGTTCATTGCTCCGGCCCAGAATACAATTAATCCGGCATGAGCCACGTGAGCCCCAAGCAATTTACCGGACAAATTGATAAGTCGGGCATTACCGGCCCACCAAGCGAAACCAGTGGTTTCTTGATCACGACCAGCTAAAGCTATAGTTCCATTAAAGAGCGTTTCCACGGGGTAGGACCTCCTCAGGGAATATAAGGTTTTCATGAGGCTGATCTTGAGCCGCCATCCAAGCACGAATACCTTCGTTCAGGAGAATATTTTTTGTGTAGAAAGTCTCAGATTCAGGATCTTC